GAATAGTGGATATAGTCCTGATTCAATAGGTTAGGTCCACTTACTTTTTCTTTTGTTGATTTCGAATCTAATCTTTACAATTGATTTTGGATTTGATTGGGTTGGACAAAAAATTTGGCGATTTAAGAGCCAACTTATCATTATTTATTTTAACTTATCATTATTTATTTTAATATAATAAACAAATGTTAAACTCTATAACTCTAATTAATCTACTATAAACCATTCGAACTTATTCGAATTTCATTCGAAATTTTATTATAGATATAGAATTTCTTACTTTACTTTATTTATTCAAAATATCCATAATATCTATATTCCCCCCTTCAATCTATTCTCCTAGGAATACTACCATTGAAGTTTTATGAAAAAAGGTCAAAGCCCCCTATCGGATTTGAACCGATGACTTACGCCTTACCATGGCGTTACTCTACCACTGAGTTAAAAGGGCTTCAATTCCTAAATGAGCCAGCATGTAGATAATATATATCTATGGAAATAGATTCCAAATCAAATCTATCTAAAGTAAATAGATTCGAATCCAATTATTATATGGAGTCAACTTCTAATAATTCATGCATAAACGAGAAATTTCATTTACCTAATGAGTATAAACTCAATTAGTGAATCTAAATTTTCGAATATAGGTAAAAAGGGGGTTTATTTATATTGAATTTGATAAAGATTAATGCAATGGATTTTTGATGAATTTTTTCAAAGCCGAACCTAATTGAATTGACCGCCATGATAACGAAATTCATTTGATTTATATATACGTGTACCTACCAATTCAACATAGATCAAAGATATTTCATCGAATCATTGATGAACAGATTCTATTTGTCCCCCGAGCAAAATTATTAGTTATAGAATATTATTCTCTAATAATATTCGAATTTATTAATATTAATATATTAATTATTAGAATATTATTTAATTAATATATTAATTATTAGAATATTATTTAATTAATATTATCCATTTTTTTAGTCAATTTAGTCAATTTCTTAAGAAATTTCTAGACCTTAGAGAATTCTAAATTCTGTTTAATAAAAAAATTCTATTGAAATTCGAATATTATAATGAATAATGGAATAATGGTGATTAGAATGAACCATTCATGAATAGAAATGAGGAATCAAAAAATTGTATGGAATCCTGAAAGGCGGAAAGATCTTTCGAATCTAGTCCTACCATTTCGTTATATTGACAATTTCAAAAAAACTGTGCATACTATGAGCATAGTATGCTGACCAATGTGCCCTCATCGTCTAGTGGTTTAGGACACCTCTCTTTCAAGGAGGCAACGGGGATTCGACTTCCCCTGGGGGTAGGGTATTACGAAAGGAAGTGGATCAGGGATTATTAAGAAATATGGAATTTCTTCTTCCTGGGTCGATGCCCGAGCGGTTAATGGGGACGGACTGTAAATTCGTTGACAATAAATATGTCTACGCTGGTTCAAATCCAGCTCGACCCAATAATTCACTGATCCGCCATGAAATGATATTACCCTCTTCTTCTGTTTTGTTCTGTTTTCTAGAAATGCCTGATAAAAAAAACAAAAAAGAAAGTAAATAAAATACAAGTAAAGATATAGCAGAAATTTGGATTTCTTTTTTGTTTTTTTTTTTCCCACAAATTCTGATCTTGTTAATGACCTAGATTCATATCAGGATTTGTAAATAGAAAGTATAAGAAAAAGAATAATATAATTTAAAGATATAAAGAAAAAAGACTCTTCTTTCCTTTCATTTTCATTGAAAGATTGATTATCAATCGATTTGATTTATTTGAAATAACGAAAAGATGACTAGTAATTTGTGTCATTATCACTAAAATCATTATCACTAAAGCGGATATCCATGTGGATATGAATATTACCACTCGCCTCTCTCTTATAATCTCTTATAACGAGGCGGATTCCAATTAAAATTCAAAATCGAAATAGAACGAGTTTGAATGAAATCATAAGAATTGCTGTACACTTTATTTATTTTCTATTTTATTGCCCTGGGATTGTAGTTCAATTGGTCAGAGCACCGCCCTGTCAAGGCGGAAGCTGCGGGTTCGAGTCCCGTCAGTCCCGACGTATTCAAATCCAATAATCCAACCAAAAAAAAAATATATCAATTCCGCTTTCTATTTTCTTTTCTGTAAAAAAGGGACAAATAGTCGAATTTTTTTCTCAAAGAGAAGGGGGTCCTTCTTTTTTCTTTTATTTTGATTACTTTTTTCATCAAAGTAAATCAAAGTAAATCGAAATATGGGAATTCCACTTTTTTTAACTAATAGCGCCGAAGACGGGTCGAGACATAATATTCAGGATTTCAAGAGATACCGCGTCGAGTTTGGCTTTTTCGATTTCTCCCAACCTGCGTAATGAAATTGAATCGAGTACCATATCTTATCTTTACCGATAGTACATATACAAATCGAATTTTTCTTTGTACGATAAAAAATGAATCGAATTTCTTTTGAATTCTTTTAATTGGAAAAGTCTCTTCTTTTTTGACTCCGATTTTGTGTAACCTCAATTACTAATTTGAATTTGAAATAATCTATCTCATTCAAATTGTACACTGAAGTTTTGATATATTATATTTATTCCATTACTAATCTTTATCACACCTTTTTCCAATAAGATTAGATCATTAAAAAAAAAGGAGTTTAGAACTTAACTTCCCTTTCTCCATTTCGCTTCTATTGTTTGTTTGGATTTGTTTGGAACCAATGTAAGTGGAAAGGCGGTTAGATGATACTTCGTGAGATGATTGTACAAAGAAAAGAAGGCAATAGTTGTTTTTTATAGAAAAGAAAGAATTCAAAAGAATTTGAAATAAAATTTCAAAATGAAAATAAAGTAACGAAATTCTCGATTGGGTCAAGAATCCTTTTTTGGATTCGGTATGAATAAATGATCTTTCTATGTTATACTATTCAATTCTCGACGAGGAATCAATTTGATAGGTCAGATATTGTTATTCATGATATTTATCCGATTCGATATCATCGAGATAGAATTTATCTCATTGAATTTAGAGGCAAAAAATTTATCATCTCTATGGGATTAAATCCCGAGTTATTGTGAAGTAAAGAAAAATGAAAGGATGAGATTATGGAAGTCAATATTCTCGCATTTATTGCTACTGCACTGTTCATTCTAGTTCCTACTGCTTTTTTACTTATAATATATGTAAAAACTGTTAGTCAAAGTAATTAATTTGAACGAAACTTGACGTCTTAGTTCTTAATCAATATCAATGATTAAAAAGAGAAACAAAAAGGATTCCAAATTTGTGTTTTAGACGAAATGTGCAGACTCGAATCAGCAGTATCTTATGAGATCCGATAGTATGGGTAGAAAGAAATATCTATTTCTTTACTACCCATACTATCTTATTTTTGTTATTCGAGTTTCTAAAGTTGTATTGTATAAAGATATAGGTTTAATAGAAATCAATCGAAAATGGCATCTTCATTTTCATATATTTAGATATTAATTATCTATATGGAATGTACATAAGGTCCCAATTCGATTTATTTTCTTCATCTTTTTTATTTGTGTTGATTCGAATGAATCTTAATCTGAAATAGTCGAAAGGCACTTCAGACTCTTACGATTCTAATTCCTGGATTTCGGATTATTTGAAATTTCCTATTGAAATTGGAATATGAATCTTCGAATCTATTGAAATAATCAAATCAAAGAAAAGGAAAAAAAAGAGTCTAGATATATTATCTATTCTATTAATAATAGAAAATCCAGAAATCTTTTTTTAGCATTCTTAAGTGATTAAACGATTGTCAAATCATCCAAAGAATGGAGTTTTAGAAAAACTTTTCAGATTTCGCCGAAAAGCATTAGTAAACTCCGTCGGTTTTGAATCTTTGAATCCTGATATGAAATGAGTCAAGTCAATAAAGTATAGCATAAATAGGATTTTAAAAATAAGAAATCAAATAGTAAAGTTAAGTAATAAGCGCGCAACGCAATATGCGACTTCTTTAAGAAAATATCTTAGGATGTGTATTATCTCGTTGGAGGACCCCTATGTCTATCTTATTTCCCACGGAAACTATTTACATTTAATTAAATAGAATTTAATAACTTGAAATTTTCAAAATTTCAAAAGGAAAGACTTTCTTTTATCTTTGAAAAAGAAAAAGGCAAACAAATAAAAAGAAAAAAAGGTTCCTCTATTCCTCATTGACTCGAATTGTCTATATATAACTCTGGTTAAGGGTCGGTTTAGCGAAATAGAAAATTTAAGAAGAATCCATTTGGAATAAATTTCCTCTCATTTGGATTCCTTTTACTTTCGAAATATGAACACGGGAATCATTCAAATATTTGTTTGATTATGATTATATTATCAAGATAATATAAGGGTATTTTTCGTCTAGTCAAGAATAGAATAAATTATTCTACCCAAATCCGACTCCAATAGAATTTCGAAATGAAGATTTTTTTGAATTCAATTTCGAAATTCTTACAAATTTCGAAATTGAATTAATTGAATTCAAAAGTAATTGAATTCAAAAGTCTTTGCAGAATGATCTATAAAACAATTGATAGAGTTTAATTTCTCAACTCAATTAGGAGTACCCCTAGAGTCCACTTCTTCCCCATACTACCAGTGAAAGGGAAAATGTAAAGACTACCATTAAAGCAGCCCAAGCGAGACTTACTATATCCATGTCAATTATGTCCCCTATCTCTATGAATATGAAGGAATTTTTCCAGTATTGTTCACTTTGTTTATTGTTCACTAATAATAGTAGTCGAATCGTCGGTGCGGAGTCAAAAAAAAGGATTTTGGGCAATACCATTGATGAAATAATACAAAAAATCCAATTTATCTTAAGAAGTTCTTATTATATTATTGAATATTTTGGTTTTGGTAGAATCGGTAAAGATTAAGCACAAATAAAAATAGGCAGCGACGCTCTTGGAAGTCGCTGGGGTCCTTTTTTTCCTCCGCGTGCTTCTATTGGTAAGAAATTGAAGAAGTTATATCAGCAAAACGAACTAAGGCATTTCGTGTCTTTTGTTGATCAGGCGACACCCAAGATTTGAACTGGGGAACAAGGATTTGCAATCCTCCGCCTTACCACTCGGCCATGCCGCCCGTCGATCTAAAATACACGAAAAAGTCCCCCTAAAGAAAACCTTTACTTTTTGGATTGGATCTATCTCTTCGATTCATTTTTTGTTTTATAAAGTTCGAACCGTTAACTATCGACTGTGAATTCATGAATCATTAACCATTCTAAGATTTGAATCTAAAGTTGCATTTCCTTAAAAATATAGGAAAATAAAAATGGATATGTAACTATTTAGTATTTTCTCTTTTCAAAAAAAAAATCTTTCTCAATTTCATTATAATACCAATGGAGAGTCTATGTCAACCCCAGAACAGAAATTCTTATGCGAATATCGAATCGGAAATCTTATATTTCTATAATTCCTAGAATCGATTTTCTATTTCGATTTTCATTGAATAGAAAATCGATTCTAGAGGTTTTGTCAGAGCACGATATCCGCTGTCCAGAATCGAACTGCAATAACAGGGGAGACATATATATCATATATATAAATAACTATCCTTGTATCTGTGTATGTTTCATAAAGCCCTCTTCCGCGCTTCAATTGTATTCTAACGACCTCTATAAAAAAATAGATAAAAAAATATCTCTTCTGCGTGAATCTTCTTTTTTTTTTTTTAACTAAAACTAAAAAAAGAAATTCACGAAAAAGGCTAAGTGCTAAAAGAATCCACTTTATTTTGTTTCTTATTATTGGGTCTTTATCTTATCGAAGAGATCAAATCCGGATCATTTATTTTACTGGTATCGAATCCTATTGGAATATGTAAAACATGGAATATCATAACATAATAATGGTAGAAATGGAATTACCTTTTCTTTTGTTATTCTATACAAAACTTCATAAGTCGAACTTAATAAGTTAAGTGGAATTTTGCAATTCCTTTCTAGTTGTATTTGTTGGAAATTCCAATTTGAGTCTAAAATTCTCTTTATTCCCCTGTTCATACATATTTCATACATTCCATATTGATATATGGGTTAGATAAAATTTTATGTGATTCCGTAAACAGAATAGAAATTTCATTATTGCGAGATCGACCCATATAATTGGATGAAGAACGACTCAATAATGGAATTTATTTGTCAATAAATGGAAAATTCAAAATGCTTAGAGATGGAAACGAGGGAATGTCTACAATACCTGGATTTAATCAGATACAATTTGAAGGATTTTGTAGGTTCATTGATCAGGGCTTAACAGAAGAACTTTCTAAGTTTCCAAAAATTGAAGATATAGATGAAGAAATTGAATTTCAATTATTTGCGGAAACATATCAATTAGTAGAACCTTTGATAAAAGAAAGAGATGCCGTATATGAATCACTTACATATTCTTCTAAATTCTATGTATCCGCAGGATTAATTTGGAAAGGCAGTAGGGATATGCAAGAACAAACCATTTTTATTGGAAACATTCCTCTAATGAATTCCCTGGGAGCCTCTATAGTAAATGGAATATACAGAATTGTGATCAATCAAATATTGCAAAGCCCCGGTATTTATTACCGGTCAGAATTGGACCATAAGGGAATTTTGGTCTATATCGGCACAATAATATCAGATTGGGGAGGAAGAGTACAATTAGAGATTGATGGAAAAGCAAGAATATGGGCTCGTGTGAGTAGGAAACAGAAAATATCTATTCTAGTTCTATCATCAGCTATGGGGTTGAATCTAAAAGAAATTCTAGAGAATGTGTGCTACCCTGAAATTTTCTTGTCTTTCCTTAATGATAAGGAGAAAAACAAAATTGGGTCAAAAGAAAATGCTATTTTAGAGTTTTATAAAAAATTTACTTGTGTAGGCGGAGATCCAGTATTTTCTGAATCCTTATGTAAAGAATTACAAAAGAAATTCTTTGAGCAAAGATGTGAATTAGGAAGGATTGGTCGACTAAATATGAACCAGAGACTAAATCTTCATATACCCCATAACAATACTTTTTTGTTACCGCGAGATATCTTGGCAGCTGTGGATCATTTGATTGAAATGAAATTTGGAATGGATACGCTTAACGACATGAATCATTTAAAAAATAAACGTATTCGTTCGGTAGCGGATCTATTACAAGAGCAATTCGGATTGGCTCTGGTTCGTTTAGAACATGTGGTTAAAAGAACTCTACGTGGAGCAATTACACAGAAATTCATACCAACCCCTCAAAATTTGGTAACTTCAACTCCATTAACAACCACTTATCAATCCTTTTTCGGATTACACCCATTATCTCAAGTTTTGGATCGAACTAATCCATTGACACACACAGTTCATGGGAGAAAATTTAGTTATTTGGGCCCCGGAGGAGTGACAGGGCGAACCGCTAGTTTTCCGATACGAAATATTCATCCTAGTCACTATGGGCGCATTTGCCCAATTGACACGTCTGAA